TCCATCAAGAGAGTTTTATAAAACTCTTGGACTCCCGAATTTGGAGTATCCTACTTTCACGCAATTCACAGGGTTCAACAAGCAATCGATATTTCACGATCAAGGATGTAGTACTCTTTGTAGTAGCGATCCTTATATATCGTATTAACAATCGAAAGATGGTCGAAAGAAAAAATCTCTATTTGACAGGGCTTCTTCCTATACCTATGAATTCCATTGGACCCAGAAATGATACATTGGAAGAATTTTTTGAGTCTTCCAATATCAATAGGTTGATTGTTCCGCTCCTGTATCTTCCAAAAGGAAAAAAGATCTCTGAGAGCTCTTTCCTGGATCCGAAAGAGAGTACTCGGGTTCTCCCAATAACTAAAAAGTGTATCGTGCCTGAATCTAACTGGGGTTCGCGGTGGTGGAGGAACTGGATCAGAAAAAAGATGGATTCTAGTTGTAAGATATCTAATGAAACCGTCGCTGGAATTGAGATCTCATTCAAAGAGAAAGATATCAAATATCTGGAGTTTCTTTTTGTATATTATATGGATGATCCAATCCGCAAGGACCATGATTCGGAATTGTTTGATCGTCTTTCTCCGAGGAAGAGGCGAAACATAATCAACTTGAATTCGGGACAGCTATTCGAAATCTTAGTGAAAGACTGGATTTATTATCTCATGTTTGCTTTTCGCGAAAAAATACCAATGGAAGTGGAGGGTTTCTTCAAACAACAAGGGGCTGGGTCAACTATTCAATCAAATGATATTGAGCATGTTTCCCATCTCTTCTTGAGAAACAAGCGGGCTATTTCTTTGCAAAATTGTGTTCAATTTCATATGTGGCAATTCCGCCAAGATCTCTTCGTTAGTTGGGGGAAGAATCCGCACGAATCGGATTTTTTGAGGAACATATCGAGAGAGAATTGGATTTGGTTAGACAATGTGTGGTTGGTAAACAAGGATCGGTTTTTTAGCAAGGTACGGAATGTATCATCAAATATTCAATATGATTCCACGAGATCTAGTTTTATTCAAGTAACGGATTCTAGCCAATTGAAAGGATCTTCTGATCAATCCAGGGATCATTTCGATTCCATTAGGAATGAGGATTCGAAATATCGCACATTGATCAATCAAAGAGAGATTCAACAACTAAAAGAAAGATCGATTCTTTGTTGGGATCCTTCCTTTCTTCAAACGGAACGAACAGAGATAGAATCGGAGCGATTCCCTAAATGCCTTTCTGGATATTCCTCAATGTGCCGACAATTCATGGAACGTGAGAAGCAGATGAATAATCATCTGCTTCCGGAAGAAATCGAAGAATTTCTTGGGAATCCTACAAGAGCCAATCGTTCTTTTTTCTCTGACAGATGGTCAGAACTTTATCTGGGTTCGAACCCTACTGAGAGGTCCACTAGAGATCTGAAATTGTTGAAGAAAGAACAAGATGTTTCTTTTGTTCTTTTCAGGCGATCGGAAAATAAAGAAATAGTGAATATATTCAAGATAATTATGTATTTACAAAATACCGTCTCAATTCATCCTATTTCATCAGATCCGGGATGTGATATGGTTCCGAAGGATGAACTGGACAGTTCCAATAAGATTTCATTCTTGAACCAAAATCCATTTTTTGGTTTATTTCATCTATTCCATGACCGGAACTGGGGGGGATACACGTTACACCACGATTTTGAATCAGAAGAGAGATTTCAAGAAATGGCAGATCTATTCACTCTATCAATAACCGAGCCGGATCTGGTGTATCATAAGGGATTTGCCTTTTCTATTGATTCCTCCGGATTGGATCAAAAACCATTCTGGAATGAGGTATTCAACTCCAGGGATGAATCGAAAAAGAAATCTTTATTGGTTCTACCTCCTCTTTTTTATGAAGAGAATGAATCTTTTTATCGAAGGATCATAAAAAAATGGGTCCGGACCTCTTGCGGGAATGATTTGGAAGATCCAAAACCAAAAATAGTTGTATTTACTCGCAACAACATAATGGAGGCAGTTAATCAATATAGATTGATCCGAAATCTGATTCAAATCCAATATAGCACCTACGGGTCCATAAGAAATGTATGGAATCGATTCTTTTTAATGAATCGATTCGATCGCAACTTCGAATATGGAATTCAAAGGTATCAAATCGAAAATGATACTCTGAATCATAGAACTATAATGAAATACACGATAAACCAACATTTCTCAAATTTGAAAAAGAGTCAGAAGAAATGGTTCGATCCTCTTATTTTGATTTCTCGAACCGAGAGATCCATGAATCGGGATCCTAATGCATATAGATACAAATGGTCCAATGGTAGCAAGAATTTCCAGGAGCATTTGGACCATTTCATTTCTGAGCAAAATAGCCGTTTTCAAGTAGTGTTCGATCGATTACGTATTAATCAATATTTGATTGATTGGTCTGAGGTTATCGACAAAAAAGATTTGTCTAAGTCACTTTGTTTCTTTTTGTCCAAGTTTCGTCTCTTTTT